CCTTTAATGAAAATAAAAGCAAATGAGAGTTGTACGAATACTGAAAACGGTTGAATTGTAATAATGTAAAAGACAAACAGTTGTCGTTCACCCTTTTATCTTTTATCGGGTAAGAGTCATACAAGTTCTAAAAAGTTGAGCCCGAAAGGATTCATATAACAAGGAGGATTTGACCCATGAATAAGAATAAGCGAGATCAGTGGAGACAATTTCTTTTTTACTTGTTCGTGGTGACTAAAGTGATTTTGGACAGTTTCACATCTGCCTAGGGCGTCATCCGCCTTTGGCACTTCTTTCGCAAACCCTCGGTATCGGATCGAAGCTGTGTGTTTCCCCAGTTGCTTTTTTCCTTTTTTGGGGGTATAATAGAAACAAGTTCTAAAATAAAAGAAAGTCACTTCACATTTGAAATTACAGAGAAAAGATTATCGATCTCATTCATATATTTTATCTATGTATATGGGGTACGGAAGAACCCCTAAAAACGCACTTGAAATGAAAAAAGAACCAAAAAAGTGGTGGCTAGAATTTCTAGCCCAGTTTGTGATAGTAGCGACTGTGGGTACGGCACTTAGTTTTGTCTCCATTTGGTCCGGGCTCAGGCTTTGGGGTTTCTTTAGTGACCCGCCCTCGCCGAAACGACCGGACAGCGCGACATCATGTCCGCTAGAACGGCCAGCGAAAAAAGATAATCTCACGGAACCTGAAGGGGAACCATAAATAGAACCAGAAGGGGGTACTTACGCTGCGGGGCGCCGAAGGAATCAATAGAATCAAGAATCCTACGGAACCTGAAATAGAACTAGAAGGGGGCACTTCCACTGCATTGAGGAGGGGCGCTGAAGGAATCAATAGAATCAAGAATCCTACGGAATCTGAAGGGAAACCAGAAGGGGAACTGTAAGGGGGGCACTTACGCTGCGGGGCGCCGAATGAACCAGTGGAATCGACCTTTCAACTAAAATAGTAGATTAAAAAAGAAACTGCTTCGTGGTGACTAAAGTGATTTTGGCCAGTTTCACATTTGCCTGGGGCGTCATCTTCCTTTGGCACTTCTTTTGCAAACCTGGGATCTCGGCTCTAAGTTGAGTGTTTACCCAGTTGATTTTGTTTCTTTTTTGATGTATAATTGAAACAAGTTCGAAAATGAAAAAAAAGTCACTTCACATTTGAAATTAACCAAAAAAGATTATTTCTCTATTTTATAGGATTAAATTCAAATATATTTTCTATGAGGTACGGAGGCATCCCGAACTTAGCTCACAATGACAAAGGAACCAAAAAATGGGTGGCTAGAATTTCTAGCCCAATTTTGTATAACGGTCGGTGCAACACTTAGTTTTATCTCTATTTGGTCCGGGCTGAGGCTTTGGGGTTTTTTTAGCGATCCGCCGTCACCGAGACGACCGGACAGCAGATATCATGTCCGTTAGAAGGGCTAGAACAAGAGACTCTCCCAGAACCGGAGCAGGACCTAGAAATAGAACTAGAAGCGGGCACTTACGCTTCATTGAGAGGGGGCACCGAGGGAATCGATACAATCGAGAATCCTAGGGACTCTGAAGAAAAAACAGACGGCGAACTACAAGGGGGCACTTACGCTGCATTGAGTGGGGTCGCCGAAGAAATCGATTCTTCTTCTGGTTCAGAAGAATCCGACCCCATCGCACAAAAAAAAAGAAGACTTCTCTGGGAAATTGAAATAACAGAAAAGCGCATTTCCTACAAAGACAAAGAAACAAAAATCCGTATGAGTTTTGATAGGACCGCCGCTCCGCATGACTTCTTCAATTATAGGCAGGAAAAGTTCGGGGACACGGACGGACAAATCCAAAACCATGACAACTATCCGAAGTTAGCGAAGGAAATATCCCTTCGGAATAGGCATAGTAGGGCGATTCTTGTCTTTCAGAACTAAATACGAAACTTCGAAAATGAACTAGCTACCCTGGAAGCGGCTTCCCCAGCTAGAAGCCGTGCAGCTTCCCCAGCTAGAAACCGTGCAGCTTCCCCAGCTAGAATCTGTCTTGGACCACAAGGGCTCCGCGTCAGTTCCAGCTCTATGAAGAGTATCGAAATCTCGAGGATTGGGTCTCCCGGTCCTTCCGATTCCGAAATTCCTCGGATTGAGGACGGAAAAAATGCATCCATCACTGACGCAATACACCAGTGGTGGATTGCTCTTTTTGTGGCTTGCCGAGTAGTTCCGCCAATGGCTTTATTATCATCTATTCATCTTCTAAAGAGTTTCGCGATCCCATGGAAGCAAATCTCATCAATTTCTTTCAAGACCCGCACTTGATCCGAATATCTATTTGTAAAATTGGGTCGAAGATACGGCTTCTCCTCCGAACACATACATAAGAGCTCTTTTCTTTCTTATGTATGTGAAACCTGGGGGATATGGGTTTTGTGGGTAGAGAACTCTACGTTACTGTGCGTAGACGAATCCAATTTCAAATTGGATTGATGATTAATTTCATCAACAGTAGTGTGTATTGTATACCAAATGAAAATGTCATTCTTTTTGTCAAATGCCTATCTGTAATCTGTAGAAACGAAAAAGAAATGGGGGAGGAAAGTTCCGCAATGAGTCACAAGAAGACAGGACCAGATCGGTGGGATAGATGGACAGCGAGACTTTTTCTCTGTTTCGAGGTGACAAAACTTATTTTGGCCTGTTTTACATTTGCCTGGGGGCGCCATGCGGCTTTGGCACTTCTGTCGCAAACCCTGATAGGGGTATTGCGTCCAAGTGGAGTGTTTACCCAGTTGATTTTGTTTCTTTTTTGACGTATAATTGAAACAATAAGTCACGTCCCAAAGGACACAAAAAAGAGAATTTCTCTATAGATTATTTCTCTATTCTGATTATTTCTCTATTCTATAGGATTAAATTAAAATATATAAAATATGGGATCCGGAGGCATCCCGAACTTAGATCCAATGAAAAAAGACCCAAACAAGGACTGGTTAACATTTCTGTGGAACTTTTGTGTCATTGCAACGATAGGTGTCACCATTAGTTTTATCTCTATTTGGTCAGGGCTGGGGCTGAGGGGTTTTTTTAGCGATCCGCCGTCACCGAAACGACCGAACAGCGCGACATCATGTCCGTTAGAAGGGCCAGCAGAACAAGAGACTCTCCCAGAACCGGAGCAGGAAGAAAGTAAAACGGAAGGGGGCACTTCCTCTACATTGAGAGGGGGCGCCACTCCTCGACTCACAGATACGGAAATTCAAGTACTAGACTGGGAGTTCAAAAAAGCGCTCATTATGGAAAAAAGAGCTCTCATTCGTGAGAGTAGTGCCAGAAGCGAAAGCATCGAGAGAGAATTCGATAAAATGAGGGGCAGGGGGGTTACCCAAAAAGAAATAACGAATGATCCGATCTATTCCCAGTTAGATAAGGAACATGATATCCGGACCCCTCTATTTTCCGATATATATGAGCTACGAAAAGAACTGGCTACCCTGGAAGAATCCATTCCAGAGATCAAAAAACGAAAGATAGAGGAACAAACAGCACGGAAACAGAGGCGTCTTCCGCAGCGACCGCTCCGTGCTAGTTCCTCCCACAATCATAATCGTTGGAATATTCATCCCAATCCAAGGAATCTTGATCTCAGGAGAAATCAATCTCCCGGTTCTTCCGATTCTTCCGATTCTGACAGTTTGAGGATTTCCTCAGGAGAATCTAATTCGAGCACCCAATAAATTAAGCTAAGGCCACTCTTGAAAGAGGAATCGGTCCAATTTATCTAGTACTTACTTCTCTACTTATAATAGATAATAGATATACTTATCATAACATAAGATATCTTTCGAACAGGTAAAAATGTGAACTCGAGGTATTCCTTCTATGACAACTTTCAACTTACCCTCTCTTTTTGTTCCTTTAGTGGGCCTAGTAGTTCCGGCAATTGCAATGGCTTCTTTATCTATTCATCTTCAAAAGAACAAGATTATCTAGATCCAATGCGATGGCAGCAAATCCCATCGATTTCTTTCAAGATCCGCACTTGATCATAATAGAATATCGATTTGTGGAATATGGTACAAGATACGGCTTCCTCCAAACACATAAATAAGAGATCTTCCCTTTGGTATGTGTGTGGAACCGTGATCCGTGGATAAAGGCATTCATTCATTTTCAAAACGATCCGCGGATGTCTGAAACCAAAACGCAAGGGCTCTATATGTATGTAGATATACACATAGTGCGATCCGATAAAGCAGATGTTTTTTTTAGATCTTATCTAATCAATTGGATGAATGACTCCTAAAGGTTCACATAAAAATCGTGCTAGTTGATGCAAGTTACTTTGGGAACAAAAAAAGGAAAGTAAAAATTCATTTGGGTTATTCTCTCAATTCCAATAAAAATAAACTGGATCTAGTATGAACTGGCGATCAGAACGTATATGGATAACACTTATAGCGGGGTCTCGAAAAACAAGTAATTTCTGCTGGGCCTGTATCCTTCTTTTAGGGTCATTAGGATTCTTATTGGTTGGAACTTCTAGTTATCTTGGTCGGAATCTGATATCCGTATTTCCATCTCAGCAAATCCTTTTTTTTCCACAAGGGCTCGTGATGTCGTTCTATGGAATCGCGGGTCTTTTCATTAGTATCTATTTGTCGTGCACAATTTCATGGAATGTAGGTAGTGGTTATGATCGATTCGATAGAAAAGAAGGAATAGTTTCTATTTTTCGTTGGGGATTTCCTGGAAAAAATCGTCGTATCCTCCTTCGATTCCTTATGAGAGATATTCAGTCGATTAGAATCGAGGTTAAAGAAGGTATTTTTCCTCGTCGTGTCCTTTATATGGAAATTAGAAGCCAAGGCTCCGTTCCTTTGACTCAGAGTAAGGAGAATTTGACTCCAAGAGAAATGGAACAAAAAGCTGCAGAATTGGCCTATTTCTTGCATGTACCGATTGAAGTATTTTAAAATGAACTGAACTCTGCTTTGGAAAAGGCACTCAGAAATCCTCTTTTTTTTATTTTATTGTCACTGAAGCTTGTTCAAAACGCTCATTCGAGCAAAGGGAAATGTATATTCTAGGGAACAACCAGAAAACAAAGTGATTTTAATTCACCAAAACAAAACGATTTGTTTATCTGTAGGGAAATAAACGCAATTCTTTCGTACTAATTAATTAGTAACAAACAACAAATCTACTACTAATAAGTCTAGAGTCATCAAATGTATCAGAACATTTCAGAATACCTAATTTCTCTTTTTGGTTCCGATATTTTGGATTGATGGAGTCCAGACTGAACTGATAGATTATATTCACTTACCCCTCTTTTCTTTTGGCACTTGGGATTTCTTCTTTTCCCTTTGTTTGTTTTGCTCCTGTATTCTCCAATGATTGGATTGTTTATAACTAGCATTTTTCTCTCGTTTTGCCACTCGTTTTTGATTTCATCATCACATCTATATTTTTTCTAAATTTCCCTCAACTATTCCAGACTAAACATAGCTGGCGAAACTTTTCGAAATAATAGATCCAATCCAAGCTAAGGGTTTTCTTTTGTCTCGAAGTCCAAATAGTATTCATGACTTGAGGTGGTTCTTACAGGCATTCATCGAAAGGATGCAATTGCTTCGAATTTGACCAATTGAGAGATCTGGAAACAAACAATCGTTTTTATTTCTTCATTTCACTTCGACGTGGAACCTTATCCTATTTCTATATTCAAGGACAAACATCAAGAAAAGGGGGAGGGGTAAATTCATAAGTTAGGTATAGGTTCGATACCTTGTTATAGAACTGCTATTTCATAGAAATAGCAGATTGGATAGATTCGATGAATGGGGTGGTTTCATTCGCAATTCACAGATTAAAAATGCCACAAAAAAAAGCATTCACTAACTTCCTATATCTCGCAGCTATAGTCTTTTTGCCCTGGTGGATCGATCTCTTAGTTCAAAAAAGCCTGGAATCTTGGGTTACAAATTGGTGGAATACGAAACAATCCGAAACTTTCTTGCATAATATTCAAGAAACGAATGTTCTAGAAAAATTTATAGAATTAGAGGAACTAGTCCTTTTGGACGAAATGACAAAGGAGTACCCGGGGACACATATACAAAAGCTTCGTCTAGGTATAGGAATCCACAATGAAATAATACAATTGGTCAAAATACATAATGAGAATCATATCCATAGCCTATTACACTTCGCAACAAATATAATCTGTTTCGCTATTCTAAGCGGCTATTCGATTCTGGGTAATCAAGAACTTATCATTCTCAATTTTTGGGTTCAGGAATTCCTCTATAACTTAAGCGACACAATCAAAGCCTTTTCTATTATTTTATTAACCGATTTATGTATCGGATTTCACTCGCCCCATGGATGGGAACTCATGATTGGCTTTGTCTACAAAGATTTTGGATTTGCTCATAACGAGCACATTCTCGCGGTTCTTGTTTCTACTTTTCCAGTCATTATAGATACAATTTTGAAATATTGGATCTTCCATTATTTAAATAGCGTATCTCCGTCACTTGTAGTGATTTATCATTCAATGAATGACTAAAAAACAATACACGGATATTAACCCAATTAGAATGCTTATTACTTCCTACAAAAACAAACCACCCAAAATCTTACTAACTTTTTTTTATTTCTACCTAGGCTAGGGAAATCCTCCTGTATTACAGTTAAATAATTCCAGTACAATAACAGAATCCGAGATAGGGACCTTTACTAGCAACCTACCCAATCTATTGTAGAAATTTTCGTGCCCAATGATTGGACCATGCAACATAGAAATACCGTTTCTTGGATAAAGGAACAGATGACTCGATCCATTTCTTTCTCGATCATGATATATGTAATAACGCAGACATCCGCTTCCTATGCATATCCCATTTTTGCGCAGCAGGGCTATGAAAATCCACGAGAAGCGACTGGGCGTATTGTATGTGCCAATTGCCATTTAGCTAATAAGCCCGTGGATATTGAGGTTCCACAAGCGGTACTTCCCGATACTGTATTTGAGGCAGTTGTTAGAATCCCTTATGATATGCAACTGAAACAAGTTCTTGCTAATGGGAAAAGGGGGTCTTTAAATGTGGGAGCTGTTCTTATTCTACCTGAGGGATTCGAATTAGCTCCCCTCGAGCGTATTTCTCCCGAGATGAAAGAAAAGATGGGTAATCTGTCTTTTCAGAGTTATCGCCCCACTCAAAAAAATATTCTTGTGATAGGTCCTGTTCCTGGTCAAAAATATAGTGAGATCACCTTTCCTATCCTTTCCCCCGACCCCACGACTAAAAAAGACGTTCACTTCTTAAAATATCCTATATATGTAGGCGGGAACAGGGGAAGAGGTCAGATTTATCCCGATGGTAGCAAGAGTAACAATACAGTCTATAATGCTACAGCTGGAGGTACAATAAGCAAAATAATACGTAAAGAAAAGGGGGGATATGAAATAACCATAGTGGATGCATCGGATGCACACCAAGAGGTTGATATTA